TTTTTTCCTTAGTTTATTTGATCAAATAAAAAAGCCACTTTGGGATTGCTGAATGACAGACAAATAACAGACAAAAAAATATAATCAATATATAAAGCAACGGAGCCATCATAGTATTTTTGAATTCCTCTGAAAGGAAGGGTGGTAAGTTGATCATTTACCGATCGGGGTCTGATCGATCCTATTTTTTCTTTATTTTATGGAAGGTAAGGGTCAATTTTATTGTAGAGCCGTATGCAATGCATAATGCCCGTACGGTTGTTCGATTCTATCTTTTTTTCTTGTTATTCTTTTATCTTTCTTTGTATCTTCCCCTCATATCATGAAAAATAGAGAATCCTTTTATTATCTTATATTATCAGGGTAATGATCCATCAACCTGCTGGTTCTTTTTCTGAAGTAGCAACGGGAGAATTCATCCTGGAAGTGGGAGAACTGCTGAAACTACGTGAAACCCTGACAAGGGTTTATGTACAAAGAACGGGCAAACCCGTATGGGTTGTATCCGAAGACATGGAAAGAGATGTTTTTATGTCAGCAACAGAGGCCCAAGCTTATGGAATTGTTGATCTTGTAGCGGTTGAATGACAATAGCCTAGATTTCACGTCAATTCTGAAATTCACCCTGCCGAGTTTAATATTAATATTCTATGACTTTTTTTATTATTCTATATTCTATTGAATAAAAGTAATTCATAATCATCCGGTTAGGATCGATCTAAACCAGCCCATTATGTATAGGATTCAACATGCCAACGATTAAACAACTTATTAGAAATACAAGACAGCCAATTAGAAATGTCACAAAATCCCCCGCGCTTCGGGGATGCCCTCAGCGTCGAGGAACATGTACTAGGGTGTATGTGCGACTCGTTCAGATCATGAACTAGAACAAAGGAAAGAGAACAATGTTCGAATATCAATGATCAAATAGGATAGACCGGAAAAACGAACTACATTTCCTATCTAAAAATCGATGATATCCCTTTTATTGTGTATGAAATTTATGGTTTCTATTGGTGTAAATCCACTCACCTCAATTCAAGATGAGAAGCAATTCTCCATTGGTAGCAAATGGTTATCCATTAAGCGGAGGAAATCTTAGTTAAAATAAACCCCTCTTGCAAGAACGGACTAACAGGGTCAGCTACCCAGCCAATCTTCATAATTAAATACCGTTACTGTATAGGTAGAGCTCGTTGTGAAAGACCTATTACTGGATAATTCATGGGTAGAGCCGAAGAATGTGAACTATACAAGTTAGCAATAACATTGATTAAATGAAGTAAAGGCTCCGGTGTATAGAGAAGACCTCACCGTTTAAGAAGTAACCATAGAAACGATGGAATCCACTATTTCTTTATCATTACTTTTCTTTTTTAATACCTAGTATAGTACAATTTCGTATTTCGAGGTGAAATGCCTCGAAAAAAAGAAAAATTGTGGTTGGGAAGGTTATAGTAGCCAAAGCCATTGGAATTATTAGTTTATACATTGGAAAAATCCGTTTTGTTATTCATATACTAGGAAAGGGGCAAAAGAATAACTGAAAGAAAGGAAATCGATTAGTTATTCATTAAAGTTTCATTTATTCAATGACCAGAATTAGACGGGGATATATCGCTCGGAGACGTAGAACAAAAATTCGTTTATTTGCATCAAGCTTTCGGGGGGCTCATTCAAGACTTACTCGAACTATTACTCAACAAAAAATAAGAGCTTTGGTTTCGGCTCATCGGGATAGGGATAGGCAAAAAATCAATTTTCGTCGTTTGTGGATCACTCGAATAAATGCAGCAATTCGCGAAAGGGGGGTATGCTATAGTTATAGTAGATTCATAAATGATCTGTACAAGAGACAATTGCTTCTTAATCGTAAAATACTTGCACAAATAGCTATATCAAATAGGAATTGTCTTTATATGATTTCCAATGAGATCATAAAAGAAGTAAGTTGGAAGGAATCCACCGGTTAAACGGAGTTGCCCGGAGAATGAACTCCGGGAAGGTCGAATAAAAATGAATAGAATATGATAAATATGAGAAAGTAGTCAAAATAAATATGAATCAACACGTTCACTAAAAAAATTTCTTCTTCCCAGATTATTCTTTTTTTTCTTACGACACAAGAATTCAATCCGGATTCTTGGATTTTTCCAACAAAATAGAAATCCGCGTTTGAGTTCGGATGGGGATTTGAATTCAAGTGAATAAAGAGTAAACCTATCTTTTTCTGGCTCTAAGACTAGGAGTTCTAGTGGTCGACTCGGTTCTTTCAAATTGTTTCTCATTATTAAGAAAAGGTAACAAAGATAAAATACGAGCTTGTTTTATAGCAATAGTAATTAATCGTTGTTGTTTCAAGGTCAATCTATTTACTCGTCTAGATAATATTTTTCCCTGTTCACTAATAAATCGACTAATTAAACTCATGTTTTTATAATCAATTCGATCCCCCGATTGGATCGGGGGCAAACGCTTACGAAAAGATCGCTTGGAT